ATTGAATACACCCAGAATTCTGAGCTTCATGTTACTCCTTCCAAGAACCATGTCAGAGTCGGGGGCATCCCAATCAGATTGAATGGGATGACAGTTTAGTAGTGAAAATCTGTAAAATGCGAATTTCGATCAAATCACACATCGCAATATACTAGGCCCTCTAATTCCTTAAGGGGTTTATCTAAAAGATTCGCGATATAACTAGGAAGGCGTTTTAAATACCACACATGAGTTACTGGACATGCGAGTTTGATGTATCCCATTTGATATCTTCGTATCCGAGAATCAACAAATTCCACCCCGCATTCTTCACAAAATTTCGGGTCCTCTTTTTCCGCTCCGATCACTCGATAATTTCCACAAGCACAAATTCCACTTTTTATGGGTCCAGAGATTCTTTCACAAAACAATCCATCTTTTTCCGGTTTATTGGTTTTATAATGAAAAGTATAGGGCTTTGTCACCTCTCCAACTATCTCCCCATTTGGTAGGATTTTGTTGGCCCAAGCCCTTATTTGTTGAGGAGACACTAATCCAATTCGAAGTTGTTGATGTTTATACCGGTCGATCATAGAATAGAAATTCTGATTCATTCGGATCAAACTTCCTTCCGATTAATCTGAAAATTCTTTTCAGATACAAGGAAATGGTTCAGTTCCAGAGCCAAAGATCGTAGTTCTCGAACGAGTAATCGAAAAGATTCTGGGGCATCCTCAGGATTAGGTACTGTTCCTCCAATGATCGTAGCACCAAGTAATTCTTGACGAGCTCTAATATGATCAGATTTATAAGTAAGCATCTCTTGTAAAATATGAGCAACACCAAATCCTTCTAGAGCCCAAACTTCCATTTCCCCTACTCGTTGCCCCCCTTGCTTAGCCCTTCCTCTAAGGGGTTGTTGTGTAACAAGTGCGTAATGCCCACTCGAACGTCCATGGATTTTATCATCAACTTGATGAATTAATTTTAGGATATAGGACTTGCCTATTAGAACAGGTTGTTCAAAAGGATCTCCTGTTCTTCCATCAAATATTCTGCTTTTTCCCGGAAACTCGGGTTCAAATACCCATGGGTTTTTTGTTTGCTTACTGGCTTCATATAATTCGGAAAATACTAGTTTTCTCGAAGCCTCTTGCTCATATCTCTCATCAAAAGGTGCTATTCTATAATGTCTCTTTAGTATATCCCCTGCTAACCCGAGCGAACATTCAAATATCTGTCCTATATTCATTCGTGAGGGTACTCCTAATGGATTGAAGACCATATCAACAGGTGTTCCATCTTGCAAGTAGGGCATATCTTGTCTAGACAAAATTTTAGAAATGATACCTTTATTCCCATGTCTTCCAGCTACTTTATCACCCACTTTGATTTCACGTTTCTGTAAAATATATACACGAATCCTTTCTGGATTATAGCTGGAACCCGTCTTTTTCTGGATCCATCTCACATCAATAACTCGACCTCTTCCGCCTATAGGTAGTTTTAGAGAAGTTTCTTTTGAAGTGGATACCTGAATCCCAAGTATGGCTCGTAATAATCTATCCTCGGGGGCATACGAGGATTCGTTCGCTGTCTGAGGTGTTAATTTACCTATTAAAATATCGCCGGTTTCTATCCAAGATCCCAGCATTACAATTCCATTTCTGTCTAAATTTCGGAGTAAATGAGCCTCTAAATGGGGTATTTCCTTAGTAATTCTTTCGGGACCTTGACTTGTTACATGAGTCTGAATTTCATATTTCCGTATGTGAAAAGAAGTATAAATATCTTCACACACTAGCCGTTCGCTAATTAGTACTGCGTCTTCAAAATTGTAACCTTCCCATGGCATATAAGCGACTAATACGTTTTTTCCTAAAGCGAGTTCCCCACCAACTGTAGCCGCCCCGTCTGCTAAAATTTGCCCCTTTTTTATACATTTACCCTGCTGAACCTGAGGTTTTTGATGCATACAAGTATTTTTGTTGGAACGTTGATACATAACTAATGGAATGCTTATAGTGTCCCCATTACTTGATAAAATGATCTTGTGAGTATCAGTATAAATGATCTTTCCTTCGCGTTCAGCTATAACAGACACCCCCGAATCTAGAGCCGTTTGGCGTTCCAGCCCAGTTCCAACAATGCACTTCTCGGATCGAGAAAGAGGAACTGCTTGGCGCTGCATATTAGAACTCATTAAAGCCCGATTCGCATCATTATGCTCAATAAACGGAATGAGGGAAGCTCCAATAGAAAAATATTGGAAAGGAAAAATACTTCTAAAACGAATCTGTTCCCATGCAATAGTCAAAAATTCTTGACGGTATCGAGCCGGAACAACTTGTTCCTCTTGAATACCCCGATTCAGGGCCAAAGAATTTCCTGCGGCTACCATATAATATTCATCTCTATTTGGTGATAAATAAATTATCTGTGCCTCTTTTGATCTCTCAGACATTTCATAAAGCGGATTCTCTATAGATCCCCAAGGACCAATCCTCACATGAATAGCTAAAGATCCAATAAGTCCAACATTGATTCCTTCAGACGTGTCAATTGGGCAAATACGCCCATAGTGGCTCGGGTGGATATCTCGTATCCGAAAGCTAGCAGTTCGTCCCGTCAATCCTCCAGGACCCAAATAACTCAATTTTCGCCCATGAACAATTTGTGTCAATGGATTAGTTCGATCTAAAACTTGAGATAAAGGGTGTAGGCCAAAAAAGGATTCATAAGTGGTTGTTAATGAAGTTGAAGTTACCAAATTTTGAGGAGTCGGTATCAATTTATGTCGGATTGCTCCACATATAGTTCCTCGAATCGAATTTTCTAAACGAACAAGAGCCAATCCGAATTGATCTTGTAACAGATCTGCTACAGAACGAATACGTTTATTTTTTAAGTGATTCATATCATCAAATGTACCCATTCCAAATTTAATTCCGATCAAATGATCCGCAGCAGCCAATAGATCTCGTGGTAACAAAAATGTATTGTTCTGAGGTATATCAAGATTCAGTCTCCGGTTCATATTTCGTCGACCAATCCTTCCTAATTCACATTTTTGTTGAAAAAATTTCTTTTGTAATTCCTTACATAAGGACTCAGAAAATACCGGATCCCCACCGACACAAGCAAATTGTTGATAAAACTCCAAAATGGCATTTTCTTTGGATCCAATCTTTTTTTTCTCCTTATCATTCGAGAAAGACAAGAAAATTTCAGGGTAACAAACATTATCTAGAATTTCTCTTAGATTTGAACCCATAGCTGATGATAAAACTAGAATAGATATTTTTTGTTTCCTACTTACACGTGCCCATATCCTTGTTCTTCTATCAATTTCTAATTCCGATCTTCCTCCCCAATCTGATATTATAGTGCTGGTATAAACAGCATTTCCGTTATGATCCAATTCTGAACGATAGTAAATACCGGGACTTTGCAATATTTGATTGATCACAATTCTGTATATTCCATTTACTATAGAGGTTCCCAGGGAATTCATTAGAGGAATGTTTCCAATAAAAATAGTTTGTTGTTGCATATCCCTACCGGTTTTCCAAATTACTCCCGCAGGGACATATAATTCAGAAGAATATGTGAGTGATTCATACACAGCATCTATTTCCTTTATCAGGGGCTCCACCAATTGATACCTTTCCATAAATAATTGAAATTCCATTTCTTGATCTCTATCTTCAATTTTTGGAAACTTATGAAATTCTTCCGTTAAACCCTGATTAATGAACCTACAAAACCCCTCAAATTGTATCTGACTAAATCCAGGTATTGTGGACATTCCCTCATTTCCATTCCGAAGCATCTTAATCTTAAGTTTCCTATTTATTTTTTTTTGAAAAAATTCAATTATTGATTCACTATTCATCGACCCATATGGATCGACCTAGCAATAATAGAATGTATATTCTGTTTACTGAATCACATAAAATTTTAGTCAACTCCATATATCTATTTCAAACGTATGAACGGAGATGGAACGGCGGAATAAAGAACATTTTGGGCGCAGGTTCAAATTTTCGACGGGTTAAATTGAGAAAATATTTCTGGAAAAAAAATTCTGTTACTTACACTTATGGAGCCTTGTTCAAAATTGGTCCAACTTCTACCTAACGTATTAGTATGATATTACGATCCGACGGGATACCACAAAAAGGAATGATTGAGATTGAATCTCCTCTTTATATCTATATAAATGAAATAAAGACAGAATAATCAGAAGTAGTATAGAGTTTTCCCTTTTTTAACACAAAAAATGGAATTTCATGTTCCAAAAAGAATTGGCGTATTATTTTTGGTAGGGAGGGAAATTTATAGAATACGCTTGAATTGTGTAACTTAATATAAATATACTAAAAAAAAAATATTGTATTTATTAAGTACATGTTGATACGGCTATCTATCCATATATCACATCCTTTCTTGCAATTTCTGGAGCAACATTAACATGGATCACACTCCACCAAAAGTAGTATTTTATATTCAATATTTCAATCTATTTATTCAATGAAAAATTGAAACGTGAAAATTCTCTCTAGGGATATGTACATAAGAGAGAGACCCGTCTCGGTATTTGGGTAACAATTTGTGTTTTGGGGTTTACATATACACATATATGTTGTTATAATTGAAATAGAAAAGTATTTTTTATTGAAAAAAAAAAAATGAGATTAGTAATAAATCGGTCATAAATCAATTTTCTTTTTCCATTCAAGGAAATAAAATTTTATCTCCGATAAAAATTGAAGAACCGTTCACTAATTTCAATTTAAAGACTAATTTAAAGTAAATTGTTAATGGTTCCAATTTGCCCCGAATTTTTCAGTCTGTCGCCAGAATTTGACTCTCAATAGAAAAGAAACGAGAAGGGAAATTATTAACTTATGTATATTTTGAGATATAATAAATCGAAGAAAATAATAGAAACCAGATAAAAAAAAAAAAAGAATGTGTTTTTGAGGATTAAGTACAACGGGATTCAAGAAAAAAAAAAGAGTTAGTAGTAGAAATAGAATATGGCTAATATTTTTATCCATTTTATTTTGGATCTAATTTGGCGGCATGGCCAAGTGGTAAGGCGGGGGACTGCAAATCCTTTATCCCCAGTTCAAATCTGGGTGTCGCCTGATCAACCAAAGATTTTTGATTTCTTATTCTGCCGATCTAATTCGATGAATTATTGCTCCGCAAGAAGTGGAGGCGTGGACGTGTCAATACTTGATTTTTTTAAACTATAGCATAGGTTTTAGAAAAGACTGTAACTTTTTTTCTTAAAATCTAAGTCTAGCCCAAATCAAATCGGCAGTAATAGGGATGAAGCAAAAACCTCAATTATTAATTTAATCATTGGTAATGATTGATTCTCACCATTTATTTCAAAATTTTTTGAAATAAATGGTGAGAATCAATTCCAGAATGGAATTAAGAACTAAGATCAGAAATCTCGATATACAAAGATTCCTAAGAGGCACCCCATTTTTACTACTAGAATAAAAGATTATATAAAAGACTAACATATCAAAATCTCTTAAACAATTTTTACTTTTAAGTAGCGTCTCGTGATTCTGTTGGGTATTAAATTAGATTAGATACAATGATGGGAAATAAATTTAGGGCTTGTAGAAAGGCACGAAGATACTTTGTATTTAAACTCACGAAAGGCTATGAGTGCTCAGACATAGAATCAGAATAGTTGGTCGACTCTTATAGTATAGAGTAAAGGTAAAAATAGTATAGAGTAAAGGTAAAAATTGAAAAAAAAAAAGAATATATGTATGTAGTAATAATGGCAGTGGGTTCTACCGATTCTTTCATAGAAAGACAGTAAGCTTAGATCAAATAGAAAATAGAGGTATTTGATATATAGTTGTGTATAGAAAAGGCGCGTTTATCATCTTGTACTTAATACTTCCTGATTCTACCGGAAATCTTAAAATATTGAAACTTGTTGCAAATGTATTCATTGAATTGATTTGGTTCATCAATAGTCTTAAGTCAGAATCCTATTTTGACTCTGCGCCATTGATTACACTATGATTATTAAATAATAATAGAATAATTCTTTCATAGAAATAAGGGACATAATTCACATGGATATAGTAAGTCTTGCTTGGGCTGCTTTAATGGTCGTCTTTACATTTTCTCTTTCACTTGTAGTATGGGGAAGGAGTGGACTCTAGTGCTGTGGACACTACAAATACTAAATTGAGTAATCGATTGCTCAATCGAACTTTATCAATTCTTTATTAATCGTTTTGCGAAGCCTTGCCTTAAAAAAAAGTATTCAAAATTGTACTGGAATAGAGTAATAAATCATTATCAGAATTGTATTTTGCAACTCAAATCTACGCATAATAGAAGATTCTTTCCAACCGAATTTTGACTAAATAGTATATATATTTTTTTTTCTTTTAGAAAAAAAATTCTGTTATTATGACACTATATATTTTCTTTCCACTGTAAGCGAAACGATTAGTGATTGTCCAAAGAGGTCCTACACATAATAAAATTAGATCTTTCTTCCGTTAGGCTATTTACATATCACACATTTCACATTTGTTTTAAACTTCTAGAAATTATACTTTTTTGACTCATCTCATGTTTTGTTTAAACATGAAAAACAGCCAGGTTTACTCTAACCCCTTTTCCAAATCCGAAGAAGTTATCATATAACTACGCGGATCATCCATTAATTGTTCAATCAATGACTTCTTGAGATGAAAAAAAAGAAATAGAATTAAGTTTTATCTTATCTATATATATATCTACTATATACATATTGTAATTTTATATATATGAAGCCTATATTAATATTAGTATACAATACTAGCTAGTGTGGTAGAAAGAACTATAATATATAGTTCTTTCTACCACACTAGCTTAGATACTAAATAAGCTACTTCTGTTCTGATTCCAGCTCAGCGCAATCATTTCATTTAAGACTTAGAGTTTGAATTCTTTTCTTTCATTTCTTGAATCATTGAATTGAATTGAACTGCTAAGAACTGATAATTCAAGTTTCATTCAAATTAATCATTTTGGCTAACTGTTTTTACATAGATGATAAGTAAAAAAGCAGTGGGAATTAGAATGAACAGTGCAGTAGCAATAAGTGCGAGAATATTGACTTCCATAATCTAATCTTTTTTTTTTTCGCAATAACGTAACTCGGGATCTAATCCCATAGAGATGATAAATTTGATTCCTGTAAATTCAATGGGATGAATTGTATCTTGATGATACTGAATCAGATCAATATTATGAATAAAAATTTCTGATCTATCAAATCAATTTCTCGTTGAGAATTGAATAGTATAACATAGGGAGATCTTTTATCCATACAAAAAAACATTTTTGATTAGATCATAAATACCTATCATTGGGTTTTCATCCTTTTTCCACTTGTTCTTTTCTATAACCTAGCATCTTATCTTCCTTATACAATTCTTCTACTTATACATATACATAGGATTTTGTATATAGAATTATAAGGTATTATATAATATAACTATAACCGATATTCTCTAGGGCATACAGAGAGACGAACAGTATAAGGATAAGTGAGATGTAAAAAAGGTAAGGTTAAGTCTAAAAAATCGACTATTCAAGCTTTACCTTTACTAAGAATAAGAGAAGAAAAAGAAAGGAGCCCTACTTGGTTTTGTTGGTCTTTTATTTTATCTTATTTTATTAGTATACTCTTTGTTTTGTTGGATTGAAGTTGGAACGTATACATCAAAAATTCAATATAAAATTGGAATGAGACTGAAATAAATTGTTTCAAATCAGTAGTCATAATTGAGGCTAAAAAAAATGTAGATTTAGAAAAGATGCGCTTTAACCTAAAAAGTACTTTGCCGGAGAATGAAATTCTATGAAGATTAAGTTCATTGTATATCATATAATAAATAAAGCTATTTTGTGTCTGTACCTCCCCAAAAATCTGAGCACTCTATTCCATTTCATTGATCAAGAGCAGAATGATTGAAAAAAAAAAGAGTATTGGTATCTCTTAAACTTGAAATACTGAATATAGCAATAGTACCAATTGTACTAAATCTACATATATTTTTCCTTATCAATTAGTACTGGGGAAGAAAAGGAACTTCCCGTATTTATCTGATGAGATATGCGAAACAAAAGAAATAATCTCCACGGTGCGAATTTATTTGATTCCATTTTGCTCTTCGTCTTCCCTTTCGCAAAAATAGAGAAATTAATTTCTCAATTCATGAGATCCTAGTTCGGGACTGACGGGGCTCGAACCCGCAGCTTCCGCCTTGACAGGGCGGTGCTCTGACCAATTGAACTACAATCCCGGCGAGGTGTATAGCATACATATACTTAGGATTTCATAAGAATATTCTACTCGTCATGTTGGAACGTAACAGATATGCGAATGCTATATTGATATTATATCCACAGAAACACGGGCCTTAGTGAGAGTGAGGCGGATTATTAGTAACTAGTGATTTTTTATTTTATTATTAAATACAAATAATAAATCTTTCAATGAGATGAAAAAAAAAGATAGAGAAAAATTTTTCTTTATTTCTCTACGAAGCAGGCATTACCCCTTTCTTTTCTATAGGATAAATTAATTATATCTTACTCATAGGGCGGTGAATTCTTGGGCCGAGCTGGATTTGAACCAGCGTAGACAGTCGTCAACGAATTTACAGTCCGTCCCCATTAACCGCTCGGGCATCGACCCAAGGAAGAATTCTTTATATGTTTATTGATAATCCATGATCAACTTCCTTTCGTAGTACCCTACCCCCAGGGGAAGTCGAATCCCCGCTGCCTCCTTGAAAGAGAGATGTCCTGAACCGCTAGACGATGGGGGCATATTCGCCCGACCGTCATCATACTATAATGATAGTATGAATAGTTTTTTGGAATTGTCAATATAATCTAATGGTATGGCTAGATTCGAACAGTCTTTTTATATTCTGATTCTATAGGATTTTAATTTGAATTTAACATTTTTTTTTCTTCAATTTTAACTCATTGCTTCGTTTCTTGTTCAGATAAAATATGCCTATCACTATCTCACATTAAGTCAGAAAATTCAAAAACGAGAAAAATTTTACCCCTTTTCTAGGTAAATATAATTTATTTTTCCATTATTTCCATTATGAGTCTACTGCATATATACATATATGCAGTAGACTCATAATGGAAAATGGCTAAGTCATGAATTGAGCAGGCCCTTTTAACTCAGTGGTAGAGTAACGCCATGGTAAGGCGTAAGTCATCGGTTCAAATCCGATAAAGGGCTTTTTTCATGAAACTCAAGTCTTTGTCTTCGTTTTTCATCGAAGAATACAGATATTTTTGATAATAAAAAAAAGGCAAACACTATTGTATTATTTATAATATAACGAGTTCTTATTATTTTATTTTGAGTTCTAATTAATAATTTAAAAGTTGAACATTAAATTATTATTATATTGACTAATTGAACTTAGTGGGTGGGGGCTTCTAGCCTGTAGTGACATAATAGTCCTCTTTATATCTTATTATTATTTATTTAACTATTCCAGGAAACATAACATAAATATTCTAGATATCCAACCCCTATTTATTAATCACAAACCAAAATATTCCTACTTCCCTATTGTTCCCACCAAACCTACCATAAAAATGGTAAAAAGTAAGTGGACCTGACCCATTGAATCATGACTATATTGGCTATTCTGATATTTAAATTCGATCTATATTAAATTGTAGAAAGCGGGTTTTTTATTTCCTTTTTTAGTTTCTTAGATCACAAAAGACAAGAATTTGTCGATATTTATGATTTGATTTTCTTGTTAATGGACGCTCTATAGGAATAAATCGCTATTCTTTTCCGATACATATAATATATTCTTTTCCGATACATAATATATATATATATAATATTGAAAAATCCATTTTTCAATATATTTCCTTGATTTCAAAATCTGATTCCCATATTGTTTTGTTGTTTTGTTTCAGCAATGCAAATAGA